AAGTATATCTATTTTATTTCGTTATTCAGTTAAACTTAAACCAACGATTCGTTATTGGAGCAGATAGCAACAACCGTTTCATCCGGGAAAAGCCATCTTTTTCGCAACAATGTCTTTGTCATTTGATCCAATAGCCTTCCGTTAGATAGGAACAAATTGGATAAATACTGATAACTCTCGAATGGAGTATTAGAACGGAAAAATCCATTAGATAATGAACTATTGGTTCTAAGCCATCTCTGGCGATGAATCAACAATTCGAAGTGCTTTTCTTGCGTATTCTTGATAAACCAGCGTTTATATATTGATGTGGGGGGATCCGCTTGGGAAATAAGAAGCCCCTTTGACATCTCTTCATCTGCAAAGAATTCTCGATGTGAAAACACAGAGACAAAGGGCCGATCTTTGAATAGGAAAAAGAGTGGATCCGCAGGGTCCCAAATGAATTGGCTTATTCGAAAAAAGCTTTGTTCTTTGGAAGATCTATCTCGTGTCTGGTACTGCATGGTTCCACTCTGCAAGAACTCCGAATCATTCTCTGGAAGCTCATCCTTTTCATCATAAATGATCCGCTTGCCCCGAAATGACCTGGCCCAATAGGGAAATCCCAATTCATTGGGCTTTTCGATACAATCAAATAGAAAGCCCCAAGGGCGCCATATTCTAGGAGCCCAAACTATGTGATTGAATAAGTCCTCCTCTATCTGTTGCGGGTCGAGGACTCCTTCTCCTTCCCCCTCTTCAAACTCCGATTCGTATTTTTCATGGAGAAATATCTGATCAACGATAGAACAAGATCCATTTTGCATCATATCTAAGGGATTCCTTGGTTTGGGCCGAAGAAGCAATGTCACTCGATCATTATCAAACTGACTGGAATCTTTTTCTGTCCGCGAGGATCCCACCAGAGCGCCTTCTACTTCTAATAGGCCCTGAACTAGATCAGAATCATTCTCAACAAGTCCATAAGAAGTGATCCCATTTTTTTCATCGGGTCCGGGTAGAGACAAAAGGTCTTGAGCGATCGATCCGGCAGAACAACTCAAAAGATAAAGAAGGATCGTTAATTTCTTCATGCTCGTTCCAAGTTCGAAGTAACATTTGTACAAATAAGAATCCCCTTCGTTACATGATTTCTTCTTCATATAGATAGATATAGGATCTAGGGGGCAATTACTTAGAAGTACATTTTGTGCAACAGCCCTTCCTATCTGATAGAAAAGGATCCCATGATCCTGAACCGATCTTACCTGGGAGCGCAAATCCCAAGTTTGTCTATGAAGAGCAGAGCTAATTGTATTAGTGTCTAGAATTGATTTCTTCTGTGTAATACTAATCGATAGGGCCTCATTGGTAAGTGCTACAAGATCTCGTACATTGGAACCCATGGTTATGGACCTGAATTCATTAGTATGGAACATTTTCTTTTTCTTTTCCAAGTGAAATCCCCTAGTATACGAAAGGGTGAAAAAGCGCTTTCGTTGTTGTGGAATAAGAAGCCTTCGTATCTTAATGCATGTATTTAATTTATTCGGAGCTATTAGAGCGGGATCCACTTTTTTGGGAATATGAGTCGAAGCAATAACAAGAATATTTTGAGTGGAACATCTTTCACAATCCCTGGAGAGATCGTTCGCTAATAGACCGAGGGATAAGTAATTCGACTCATTCACATCCAGATCATGAATGTTTGGAATCCCTATTATGCAAGGAGACATTGCTTTTGCTAATTCGAATTGAAGGGTGATATAAAATCGGTCTATTTCCGGCATCATATCCATAGTTAGCGCATTCATCCTAGTTAGAAGCTCCAGCTCCGTATCAAGGTCACGATCAATATCGTCACTATCCTCAATATCGTCACTATCCTCAATATCGATATCATCAATAAGAAAACCTTTAGGCTTGTTATCCAGGAACTTGTTCAGAAATACTGTAATGAAAGGAACATAGGAGTTTGCCGCTAGGTATTTGACCAAATAGGATCGTCCAGTTCCTATAGAACCTATCACTAAAATACCCCTAGAGGGGGATAGGGCTAAGCGGAGCGAAAAGGGTTTTCCATGAGATGGGAAATGAAAACTATTAGCCCCACACGAGTTTTGTGAATAAGTGATTGTCTGATAATGAGCAAGGAATATCCGCCTTTCTGCTAAACAGAATGTATTGAACTCATAATTCATTAGATACTTTTTGTGAATGTCAACTAAGTATCGTAAGTAAATTGCTCCCGGTTGTTCAATCATTTGATAACCAGAGTCATTCTTTGATAAATGATCACTATGAGTCAAACTCAATAGAATTTGATCAATCCTTTTTTCTGTCGTTAAGGTGGAAAACTGAACCAAGAATTCTCTTTCTTTATCATCAATCGAATCACTGTTCGCGACCCAGGATTCTATTTTATCACCAATCCAATCAACGTTCACATTTTTTCTTTTTCTTATCAATGAATAGATCTCTTTACTTGTATGACTTAGATGTCTCGTATTTTTCGAAA